CTTGGCCGGTTGTTGCTCCAACACTTGGGTATTAGCAGCCGTTTCCAGCTGTTGTTCCCCTCCCAAGAGCGGGTTCAGTTTACCGAGTTGTCCGAGCTCGAGTCAGGATACTGCCTTTGAAAAGCACGGATGCCGTTACAAGTGTTCAAGATAGTTAAAGAGTGGAGGGATATTCCTCCCCATGAGAACCCACTACAAATAGTACCCTTTATGCCTGAGATTACTTGGTATTTAAGTGACTAGGTAATAAAACCAACTATTCTGCAATGAGTGAAAGGCTATCAGTGCTTCCAGAGCTGCCAACTCAGCTCTTTTTTATGTCATCTTCAGAGTCTTCCTTCCTAGCAGCCTATGTCTAGTGTCAAAAAAGGCATTAGCAAGGTCTTTCCACATGGACCTTGCTGAACTAGATTCCCTGCTAGCGAGAGCAGCTTAGAAAGATAAAGGAGCGCAAACAGGGGTTGTTTGAAAATGAACAGATAAGCTAAGGCACTACTTATTTTCTGCCTACTAGCAATGCAACTACTCCTGAGAAATAGTCAAACTGAACTAGTTGAAGCTAAGGGCCATCGAAGACCAGATGATGGGTTACGAAGATATACAAGGAAAGAGAGGCTCTGGAATACCTTTCACTTTCAGTTAATCAGGGCTTAGGCCCGGCGGCCCTTTCATTTCTGAATGAAGCCTTAGAGACGAACTATAGAAGGAGACAGGCTTCAGCCTTTCCAGAGTGAGCGCCATACATTACTGTAGCACACACAGGTCCCCAAAGATAAAGGCTTTCATCCTTCCTGAATATTCTGGGAACTTTCTTCTATTAATTGTTTTCGAAATGCCGATTTTCCTGTCTGCGCTAAGGCGATAAGGAAAAAGAGAGGGGCCTTTAGTATGTGGAAAAAAAGGCAAAGCTGCAGGAGAGACCCCGCTTTATTATGGATGCTCCAGTTACCGAAGATCCAAAGCAAAGGAAGAGCGAGCTATGATTCCCAGTTCGTTAATCAATAGAAGATACCCACGGGTTACTTCCTTTCTACACAGGAACGGAACGAGTTGACCAGACCATTCAACATCCGAAGGACTCTTACCGCTAGAACGACCGATGCCTGATTCATTTCTCGCTCACGACCCCTTAAGGTTTGCACTCACTCTCTTTCGATAGAAAAAGGAAGAAATTCCCGGGAGTTGAAGAGTAAGAAAAGGTCTTCCCCTTAGACCTTTAGACCTGACCAAGAGAAGTAAGACCGGTAGCCAATAACTCAGAAAGAAAGGTCCCTCTCCCTGTAGGTCGAGCCTCCTTTTCAGTCGCCCTCTCACTTCGTTCGAGCTGAATGAAATCCTCCCTCTCACTTTCTTAGTAGTTAGACGAGTGCTCAGATCAAGACCGAAAGACATATGGAGTGCCTGGCCCGGACCAAAAAGAAAGAGCACAAGCAGGACTCCCTGCACCCGCGTGAGAGATTACTTTGAATCCATACCGAATGGACGACTTGAAAAGGTCTCCATAGACAAAGAGACGATCTAGACCGAAAGAGAGAAAAGACATTAGGAGCACTCATTCCTTGTACCCGGGGAACTGATTCATAAGGAAGGGGATCTACACCAGAAAAGGAGTTTACGGCCGGTTCCTATATAGACACTTTCACTCACATTGCTTTAGGCAGTACTCTTCTTACTAAAGAAGAAGACTTACTGAAAGAGGGAGCAAATCCGTCACTGGACGAGGAAGAAAAGGCAAGGAAGATCTGTACAAGATAGAAAGTAGATTAGAAAGCGTTAACAAGACTATCAGACCAAGAACAGAACTGCGGGAGGAACAACTACCTAAGGCTTAAAATGACATAGAATAAGTGGAATCTCATGCAAACTGTGAGGGAGGTGGTTAACCGGTGCTTAGAGAACTACCTGGGATGCTTTACAAGCGATATTCCAAAGGAATGGGAACATTGGTTACCATGGGCAGAATAGTGGTACAATACCACTTATCATTCGGAAACCAAAGAAAGAGCGTTTGAAGTGGTATATAGGCGCCAACCACCTCTAATTAGGTCCTATACTCATTAGTCCGACAAAGTGCATCAAGTTGATTGCGACTTACGCTAGGGATTGTGTTTGCAACTTTGAAAGGAGCTCACTATCAGGACGGACGGGTATAAGCGATTAGCGATAAGCTAACGTTTTTCAAAAAACAAGAACCATACCGCTTTGAACAGAGTCTCCCTCTTTGACTAGTGCTACCTCCGGTGAAAGGAATGAAGATCTTGCATATAGGCAACCGACTGACGTATACAAACTGCAAAAATAAGCAACTAAAAAAGCTAGTGGGTTGACGAATCGTTGCTTTACACAAAGAGCTAATATTACTTGAGTTGTAAGTAAAAAAAAGGCTAACCAGCTTTTGTCCAGGAAGCACAACAAAAGAATAGTAATAGGCAGAAGCAGTGGTAAGAAGGCCCATCTCAAGTGAAATAAATAACAATAGCATTCAGTTGTCTTCACAACGGGGCAACAACCCTGATTTTGCCAACTGAGGCCGCGAGCTCTAAGGTTTTTTTTGTTGGGACCACCAGATTGAAGGAAACCTCATGCATGCTTTGTCACCTCTGCACTATCTCGATTAATCGCCTTTTGCGCATGCATAAAGATGTCTCCTTGTTTTATATGTCACTCGATGACTTGAGTAGGAGCTTTCCCTTTCTTTCCCGTCTGTGCTTTCCTCTCCTTCTTTGCCTTCTTTGAATAAAAAAAGCCAGGAAGTCAGCCAGTCTGTTCTTAATAAGGGTAAGCCAGTACGGTACGCAAGACGGTAATCCTTCTTTCTAAGAGTCCTCAGTCCTAGGGTCCTCGTAGTCCATTAGGAAGAAGGGGAACCGAAGCTCTATGTCCTTGAAGAGATGATAAAAGAGAGAAATACCGCTTTACGAGATGAAAAAGACCGCTAGGCGAGTCTGAGAAGGAATGAATAGGTCCAGGGTTCTTCCTACATCAATTGGTTGGAAAGGCGAAATCACGTACTTCTGAGGAGGTCTGACTGACAGAGCTTGGTTTTTCTTCCTTGACTCGAGACCTCTTTCACTGAGAACTAATTCAATGTCTTTACGCAGGTGAGCAGTCCTATATTATGCCCTTCAATGACATTGTCTTTCGACCGTACGACATTACTGGAATTCCTTTTTGGTGATCTAAATCATCGTATGTAAGATAGCGCGTAGCATTTCGCTAAGAACCAAGACTCACGATCTACTAAGCTTTATATTGATTCAAATCCAATCGTGACTGACAGGAAATTTGACTACACAACGAGTAGTACACGCATGTGTTAAACATATAGATGAAGTCACTTCAAAACGAACCACCTATGAGCTAAAACTTGACACTTAGATAGAGGAGGAAGTAGAAAGAAAATCTTTAGACGCTATTATCATCCAATGAATTCATTGCAACACCACGAACAATGAGACTTCTGTCTCGCTTACCTGCCCGACGGGTAGACCCAATAGAATAAATAGAATAAGAGGCTTGACCTAGAGCTCTTCTCTTCCCCCTGCAAAAAATCGGATGTTCATTTGGCATGAGTAGCCTACGAGCCCTTACTTGATGTCTGCGCTAACTGCCCTATAGCTGGTGAATCCTTTGAATCATAGGAATGGCAAAATCAGTAGATACCGGGCTTGGAACATCTCACCACACGCGTACTAAAAGCGCGATCTTGAAACTCGAAACTCTGGTTTGGAACAAATGAGCGGATAGGCTTGACGAAGTTTAGGAAAAATGCAAGAATCATTTTTGCCGTTCTGTCTTTCGCACGGAAGTCTGTCTTCATTCCAATCATCGTAGTTCGATCGATCAACTACGCCCATCCAATCTAACCATCTCTCCTGAAGCCCTTTCCCTTCTAGTAGCCCTTCATCGTTATTGAAACATAGGTCCTCGGCAGGCGGGAACAAAAAGAGAAAGAAGAAGATAGAAAGGTTCGGTCCCAGTTGGTCTCGTCTATGGATTTTCTTTCCCTATCCTATTGTCGAGACGAATGTGGCCATACCCAGAGGACTATCGCATCAGCAAGACGACTTTCTAGTCAGATCCTTCCTGCGCTTCGGATATGAAGAATTTGATCGATCGATTTAGGAAAGATGAAAAAACAAAGGCCCCCTCTTTCTCCCGAACTTGGACTCAATCCACATCCCTTGCTTGAACCTTCTACACCGAACTCAATTCAATAAAGTTTCCCCGTCCGATAGGTGCTATATATAGTGGGCGATTTACCTAGTAATCGGCATTCTAGAAGCAACTTCTTTATTCTACTCGCTACCGGTTTTGGGTCTTATTAATCTACAATAATCGATAAGAAAATCACTGCCGCTGTCAGCTACAGACCCAGAGTAGGATCTAAACAATGAACTCTTCTCTTTGGCAACAAACAATCAAAGTCAAACCTTTCTGAAGACGAGCATACGATGTGACTTGAACCACGCCCTCACTTCACGTCTTCTGACAGCGGTTAGAACGGCAATGACTCTATCTTTCTCCTCTGATTCCTATCGAGTTGCCCAAAGGCTTCTCTTCTGACTGTGCTCGTTGGGGCATTAAGCCTAGGTTTGGAACCCTTGCCGCAGGCTCCCCCTTCGTCTTTCTTTTGGTGTGACTGTTTTTCTATCAATATCCGGTGATCAAGAAGAGAATGCCGTAATGGAATGGGCGAGGCCGAGATTAGATTGACTTCCCCTCATCCAGTTCCTAGTTTCTAAGCTACTGATGAATCTAGCTATGAGGGATTCCTCATCTCATAGATCAGGGTCGAAACGAAAGAAGACAGGATTTTGATACCTCAACTTGATTTGTTGATTGCTTCTTTGGTTGATTGATTCTTGAAGACAAGCATACAGACAGTGACACAGATCCATTTCTGCTTTCATTTCCTGCTAGTTTGGTTGCACTTGGGCTTAAAAGCGACTTTCCAATCTTAATCTTTAGGCTATTGGTATTGCTTCAACCCACTTGGTGAAGTAGTCTGTAGCGGTGATAACAAAATGGTGACCATGACTAGAAGGGAAAGGCGGAGGTACGAAAGAGGGTTCGCTAATCGGATTTCCACTCATAGAAAGCCTGAAGTTCGTCCTCAACTGCTAACAGTTCCAAATGCCCAAACAGGGAAGAAGAAGTGGTATCTGTTGATGAAATGCCATTGCATGGATCTCCCTCCACAGCTTCTATTCGCAGATGCGGATATTTCCGGGTGATTGAATATGACTCAACAAAATGAGTAAGGCTCAACCTTAGCGGCCTCCTTCACTTCATGCCTTTGCTCTAGCGGAATGAATATCCATACCGGGCTTTCTTTCTTTTAGGCAGTCGAGCATCAGATCTCTTTGTTTGCTGGCCAGTTCTTAAGCATTCTCTGAGTGTTGGAAGTACGTCAGACTCCTCTCCAGGCCAAAAGAAGTGTGATCTCAATCAGGTCCTTTTATAGCCCCTTCCAGCCAAGCCAGTTGGAGTGGTACCGATCGAGTCAGGCGCATTTCTCTCAACCACGAGGTAGATTGGAAAGGAAATTCGCACATTGATCTCTCTCATTGATTCGGGAAAACTTCTTCTCTTGATAGAGGGGTAGCCTCGCCACAGTCAACGACTGAGGAAAGCCGGTCTGTGGCAGTCAACAAGCTGCACTTGTCATAGGAGCGAACCCTACCCTCTTCAGTCAAATAGGGACGAGCTCTATCCACTGTCCCCAGAGTTGACCGACGATGTGAAGGAGAAGAATGCTACTCTATAATCGGTACAGTCCTCTTTCTGAAAGCGCTCTGCCCAGCTTAGCGCATGGAAGGGCAAGTCGTTCTGTTAGGGTAGGGGGCACGCCCTAGAAAGGTCTGAGGCAACGAGATCAACTGCTGACCCAAGAAGGTAGGGAAGAGACGAGGAAGGGCTAATCCCCGAGTCAGGGGCATCTATCTTTATTTACGCAAAGCTATTTATTGATGTCGATTTAGATATGTTCATTGGCCTGCGACTGATCTCATCGTCCGTTTTCCCCCTCTTTCCTATTCAAGAGTTCTCCTCCCTAACGGCACGCTTTATATAATCTCTCTAGATGGCCCATGTGAACAGTTCAATCAAACTTGTATGTGTGAAGCATATTGAAAGTGACATTGACAAAGCAAAGCACAGATTCCCTAGAATGTTAGAACTCAGACATGACAGAGAAGGTAGTCAAAAACGGTACGCTAAGCTCCTTGCTTCGTCGCTTCTGTTTTCAGTTATTCAAAGAATGATGTTTTAAGCATCTCTATATGCCAGTCATCTATCTGACCTGACAAGGAGGTCGACTTTGATATCTCACCCCTGATCTCTACGGTTGGTTGAAGGTGTCTTGGAAGACGGGTCGAAATCAGATCTGGATAGAAGATTCATCTACGCTGGCAAAAGGGCTGTCAGAAAGAGTCCAATCCCGAGGAGAGTTCATGTGTGAAATTTCTTTGTTGAATGGAGGTGAGTTCAAGGGCTTCTTTGATCGGGAAATGCACGCACTTCTTTTGTTGTCATTAAGGTCCCTTCCCCCTGAGTTCAAGATGTCCCTTCCGCTTCTCTTTCACTACTTCCCTCATTGGGATTGGTCAAGCTCCTTCACTTATTGCTCGATCCGATCCGGAACCTATTGGGATAGCACCTTTTCCTCCTATTAGTAGGTCTTCTTGCCCGTTCAGTTCCTCTACTGGTAGTCTAGTTGTAGTTTTGAGCGGGTGAACCCATGTTCTATCTCGTAGTCACCTAAGCGGCAGAGTCTGTAAACTCAAATGGTCTGAGAGTTGCCTTTGGCTTCTGAACCTCTGAAACTGGACTGGAGCAAGCTACCAAGCTCCTCTTCCCCCTTCATCACTCTCTATCTCCGGCCCTTGCCATTAGTTAGCTTGCACTTCCCTTGCTTGCCCTTTGAGTTTTCAAAGTCAAGGTGCCTTTCCCTTTTCCCTTTTTCTGCCTTACCTCTTACTGAAGTGAAACAACTGACTGTTGTCTACCTTTGATTCTGTCTTCCGGGTGAAGGTCCTGCGGAGGTCTTTTTTAGTGATCAAAATTGATTAGGGACAGTGCCCCATGATGAAAGGAGCTATTGACCTGAGTGGTTTTCTATTTGTATTTGAAAAGCAAGGTAGGTTAGTTAACGAAAGGGTAAGGTGAGGCTGGAATGGGATATAGTAAGTGTGCCACGAGTGCTCCCTTCTGAGGCTTCTGCTTCTCTCTAATAACGAGAAAATGACTCTTTCAGAAAGCAAAGCTACAACTCTTCAGTCTAAGCTAGAACTTAAGGCCGACCTCTTTTCCAGGGATACCCTACTTCCCGGTCTAGCTTCACTAACTGTATTCACAGCTTTCCAGATCTCGGAACCAGATCCACTTTCTCATCGGCATTCTCTAAATGAATTACGTTATGGTCTTGAACTCTCGATATATCATATGTAATGAATGATCGAGGTTGTCTTTTCGGAAGAGGTGGGTGGGAGTGGGGCAGGGCAAGAAAGTAACAATCATACCCGATATTCAGAGCGCCGGAGATAGAAGCGGCGGCAGCCATAAAGTGGAGAATTTCCATCCATTTGCTGTCTCCTTCGCTACCGCTCCGTGGGGTCAACATTAGGAAATTTGCCAGGTTCAGTTCTGACTATAGCTGCAACCTATCTCATATTTGGCCGCCCTCGATCACAAACTCGAAATTTTGGAAGAGAAAGTCAAGAAAGAATTTCGGGCTAGGTTCAAGGTATGCCCAAAGGTATGCCAGTTGATTGAAAAAGAAAGTCAACTTTCAAGATTCAAGATTAGGTAAGTGTTCAGTGTACTAAGGTACAAGATCGAAAAAAAAAGCGCGGATAGCAAATTCCTTAGGCTAGATAGAGTGGTGGTTGTAAATTACTAGGTAGCCTAGCTCGGCCCAAGCAAGGCCCAAAAGCCCCATGCCTTTCTTGGTCGGACCAACCCAACCGGCGATTTCCGACAAGTCTTTCTGAATTGGAAGAGCAAGAAGCGGAACTAGAAGAAAACTTTCTTTCTCTTTATGGATAACCAATTCATTTTCCAATTCTCCTTCTAATTCATCTTCCCCGGTGGATTTAGGTTTATCTCTGAGGTCCCACGAAGGTTCGACTAGTAGCACTCTGTCGGACGCCAATTCGGGTGATATTACTAGCACTCAAGTTTTGAGTGATATCACCGCTCTTTTTGAGCAACGAATGGAAGTGGGAAAGAATTACCACCAGAATGGAGTCCAATAGAGTTCTGCCAAGCGGTTTTTGGGGAAGAAGCGGTGAATGACCTATCTTTATTGAAAGACATCTATTGTGATCTAGCGGACCATGGAATGCTAAGTTGGTATTGGGAACCAGCTTGGGACTTTCTAAATCTCATTAGCAATAGTCCAGGAATGACATAGCCTTCCTGTGCAATGGGTGTCTTAACGTACTAAGTAAGGTGGTTTTTTCTAAAGCGGCATTCTCCCTTCTATCTATCAACAATTGAATTATGGAACTTTCTCCCCGAGCTGCGGAACTAACGAGTCTGATCAATAGAGTCCGTCATTTTTGCTATTCCTTCCTACTGCTGCGCACCTCTATTATGTGCTTTTATTATATTTGCCTGAAACTCGAGAAAATAGAGTTGTTTGAGACCAAATGTTATAGAGTTGGGGGCTCTCTGGGGAGGCACACCTTCACTTCCTTCTTAATGAAGGGGTTCCCCGGGAGTCTGACCTTGTCCTTTCTTTTAATTGTCGGGGCCGTCATGAGTGCCGAAACCGATTTCGGTAAGATGATGATGGCTCCTTCGGGCGCATCAAGCTCTGAAGATCCAAACTGGACGGAAGCCCTGAGATCTTCTAAAGGGCAGGGAGAGACTTCAGAAAGGGAAAGCACAGGCACATCGTCGTCCATCAACCTACAAAAAGAAAGAGCACGTCCGGCGCCTGCCCCAAATGAAGTAGCTTCCCCTGCCCCTGTCGTCCCCTTTCCATATCAAGAAGATGAGATCATAGGGGGCGACAGTGTAGAAAGCATCCAAAGAGCGGCCTTTGAGTTTGAGGAGAAAAACCCCTCCTTCTGCCGAGGTCATACATCATACAACAGGCCCGAATTGAAGCCGAAGACCTATTCGAGGTCAAGGTCGCTATTTTCAGGGTCATGTCTGGCCTTGATCCAGAAGGAGATTGGCTGGGACGGGGAGCTCGGGCCCTCGAGAATCCGCGTACCGCCACGGGAGAGCATTCCTTGGAGAAACTCCATACCCTTCTTTCGGATCTCGAATCGAGGGGAGTCAATTCCGAGTCCTTCTCTCAATTAAAAGGGAAGGTACCCCTGCGAAGGGGTGGGGACGAACACTCTACCACATAGTGGAGTGGATAGCTAGGACTACTAAAATGGAGATCGTGTACAACAACAATCCTATATTTGATGTCGATTCATCCACACTTCCATTCCTTGTAGAGGAAGGCTAACTGCTTGCTGGCTGGGAGCTGTATGAGCGGTAACGTCCACGTACGGCTCCGTGAGAAGGGCGGTGGACAGAAATGGCCTTGTTGTACCTCACTCTCGTCTTCAATGGGGTCTGCTCTTTCTTTTTTGGGAGAGTATGCCAATATGATCTTAATGAGGTGCGGGGCTTTGCATCTGACATTCGTTGGGCTTCTCTCTTCGGGAGCCTGCGCCCCGGCCTTTTTGTGCAATAAACCCCTCCGGCCGAAGACTAGTGGTAGGTGGTCCTGCGGAGCTTTCGGAAAAGGGTAGCCTTGTGTGTAAGCACAGCAATGAACCGCGGCGAACCCTCAGACGACCTATCTAAGATTAGGGGGGGATCCTCAGTAGTGGTGACCCTTTCACTCTTCCACGGACTGATACATGTACCGAATGCTCATACGGGAAAGTTGACTCCTGGGTCTGGAACCTGGGGGGTTGCTCCGAGAAATCCTTTCTTTCTCGTCCACTCAGGGGGGTGCGGACACACCTGCGCGGATTACAGGTGACAG